TGAATGCGAAGTAAGCAGGCAATAGTTAATGGTTCCAATTTGTCGGCTGAAAATCCACAATGCTAATTCTCTCACTTTTCTATTGAGAAATCATCAGATACTATATAATCAATCGAAGGGATGGATCAAATACAAAAACGCAAAAGGGTCTTTATTTTAGGAAAAGTTTTAAGGAAAACAGGAGTCAAAATACAAGGACAATAAAAATTCAGTAATCCGTAAAAATTTTCTCATCTATTTTGTATCATTTTGGCGGCATGGCCGAGTGGTAAGGCGGGGGACTGCAAATCCTTTTTCCCCAGTTCAAATCCGGGTGTCGCCTCATCAACAAACAAAAAACTTCGAAATCTCTTCTTCTCTTCTGTTCTGCTGATATAACTCGCAGAATGATTACCCGTGAGAAGCAGAGGAATGTTGAGACTTTGTTTGATTCTAATCATAAGGAAATAGTCGAATGGACTGGCAGAGGGGCTATCAAGACGTCACGATTCTCTTCTATCACTAAGGGAGTATCTAATGAATGGATCTTGAATCAGCTTGTATAGCCTGATAGGAAATCGGATTCAATTAAGAATTTTTGATTTGAAAGGGTCAGAAGGTACTTTATCTACGACGGACTCACGAGAATCTCTGAGTGCTCAGGTATCCAATCAATATTTGATTGGATGGATAATTGACTTTTATAGAAAAGGGGGCAAAAAGAAAGAATTTCTTTTCTTAAAGAAAGCCCTAGTCAAGCAGCGCTCTTTCACATAGATAATTGAAAGGGGAAGGGGGTACGGATTAGATCCAATTTAGGGATTTATCCCTTTCTGTTTTTACTTACGAAAATCAACAAAATAAAAAAAGAATAGGACTTCTTATTTTTTATTTGATTCATATTCCTACATGTTCCCATTTACTTGGGATGTTACTATGTATCTTGCTTGTGGTTAATCTTTCCCGATTCGAAATCAGAATCGATTTTTTTGATTGGTTTCTCAATAGTGTTCGGCCAGAATCCCTTTTTGACTCTGCGCCATTGATTCCATTATTATTAGTGAGGAATAATGGAAGAATTCCTTTGTATTTCTAGAGATAGGGGACATAATTCACATGGATATAGTAAGTCTCGCTTGGGCTGCTTTAATGGTAGTCTTTACATTTTCCCTTTCGCTCGTAGTGTGGGGAAGAAGTGGGCTTTAAAAGTACTACTAATTTAATTGAGTTGAGGAATCAAACCGTATCCATTTTTTTATAGATGGTTCTCAAACCCGTTTGGAACTATTCATTTTGAACTATTAAAAAAAATATCTGAATTTGGAATCCCATTGAATTCCAATCGAGGAATCTAGGATATGAAGATATGAAGCATACTCTTTCAATCAAAGAGATATTTCATCCCTTGTATTTCGAAAAGAAAGGGATTCAGATGATTGGAACAAATAGATGTAGCAAATTGGGTGTTATGTGAATTCCAGACAAATAAATATATGGAATTAATATACACATATATAAAGACAATAGTGTAGATTGATCTAGAGAAATTGACTTTATTCTAGATTAAAAACTTTATAGACTAAGAAATAGATATAGACTGAGAGGTAGATAGTATGGTAGAAAGAAAGATTCATCTATTTCTTTCTTACCATACTATCAAATTCATAGAATATTGACGATTATAGTCCGTTCATTTCATTTAACATTTAAATTAAGACGCGAAATTGAAACCCTTTTCATTTGACTTCGTCAATTTGTGATAAAAAATAAGAAGGAAAGTTTCATTCCATTGAATTTGAAAATTCAACAGAATTAATCATTTTGACTGACTGTTTTTACGTAAATGATAAGTAGAAAAGCAGTAGGAACTAGAATGAATAGTGCAGTAGCGATAAATGCAAGAATATTTACTTCCATAATCTCATCGGTTTTTTACTTCACAATAACTCGGGATTTAATCCCCTATAGATGATAAATCTTTCGTCTGTAAATTCAATGAATGAATTACCTCTCAATGGTCTTGAATCAGATCAATATCATGAATAACAATATCTGATCTATCAAATAAATTTGTCGTCGAGACTTGAATAGTATAATATTATAACATAGGAAGTTATTTTATCCATACCGAATCCAAATTGGATTTGGATTCCTGACCCAATCAATCCAAAATTCCTTTATTTATCATCTGTTTCCTGGTTTTTTTCTATAACCTACCTTGCGTCTTCCTTGTACAATCAATCATCTGATGAAGCATGGTCGGATTGTCTTTTCCCTTCTATTAGCTATTAGTCAACTAGTTACAAACCTAAACAAACAAGAAAAGCGAAATAAAAAAAAAGACTTAAGTTCGAAACTCCTTTTTTCTTTGGGAATGAAATTATGCCCCCCGACACCCTTTCATAGTTCATAGAAAGGGAAAAAGGAATTGATGGATTGATTGGATATTGGATCCGTCGGGACTGGCGGGGCTCGAACCCGCAGCTTCCGCCTTGACAGGGCGGCGCTCTGACCAATTGAA